CTTTAGGTCTTAGTGTAACTTCAGCCTAATGAGGTAAATATGTTTACGAACATATTTTGATAAATTAGTTATACTATATATACGTGGTACTGCTGATCACGAGTAGAGTGTCAAATTTACTCGGTGTCTTCCTGTTTCTTAGGGGTTTGAAGGAGTGTTAGACATGTTAGGATTGTAGGGGGTAGGGGGGTTTTGTCTGAATTAAACCAAGAGGGGGCGATCTCAGAAATATTAGGACTAAAAATTGAGTATTATGCCTTAGTAATAAAAATATGCTATTCTTGTGTAATGTCTTTCCAACATTAAACGTATTTATTTATATCAAGGAAATGTTCAACCTTGTCAACCATTACCGTGTGCACTCTGAAATGCTAATTGAAAGGAGAAAAAAAAAAGGAACCAGCTGCCCCTGTGGAGTGAACGCCCGGCTTGGGGGGTAACGAGTCGTATGGTTTCCACCATTAACTTATGCTAGCGTCGATGAAAGTGTGAGGGTTAATAAATTAATGGACCTGAAGTAGGAGCCAAATGCCAGGAATAATTCACCTTTCAGGTAGCTACCCTCACAATAAGGGCGCCTGACCATCAATAACCGTTGGCATTAAGATATGGACTTGTAGGTAGGCTCTTACTACATTAAAATGGTTAATTTGTCTGTTTTTGGAGTCCTGGTATAACTTAACCTATGGGTTTTGTGTTAGGTCTTAAATATCCCTAATACTTTTAGATATTTTATTGAATTTGCATTAATGGTTTATGTATACCTTAGTGTAATTTATTAGTTCTATGGTTTAAATAAATCAATGGTTTTTATACATATATTGTCCTAGATAATAGGTATATGCACTATATATATATATATATGAATAGTTCATATATGCATTCAGAATATAGTTTAAGCAGAATTTTAGCTTTGGGAGCTAAAGGCGGGAGTTTGACTCTCCCTTTTCTGAGCGGAAGGGGGGATTTTAACCTCCGGCCTCCAGTTTACAAGACTGGCGCTCTGGAGCTGAGCTACTAACGCAGGTTCATTTGAAGGCTTTATTTTCCGTTCAACCGCTTATTGGGACCAACAGGAGGAAGATTGTAAAATAAATGATTGATGCTACTTGACCGATAAGAATGTATGGTGCTTCGACGGGTATGCCTCCGATTCATGTGAGGATTACTATATCGGCAACTAGAGCTCAGAAGAGAAACTGTCCTGCCGGCCGGAAAATCAGGCCTCGTTGTTTGGAGGTGTGGAGAATGGGAACTAGTATTAAAACGAGGATGGACGAAAGGAGGGCTAGTACCCCTCCAAGTTTGTTGGGGATGGATCGTAGGATGGCGTAGGCAAATAGGAAATATCATTCTGGTTTGATATGAGGGGGAGTTACTAAAGGGTTTGCGGGTGTGAAGTTGTCAGGGTCTCCTAAAAGGTTAGGGGAGAATAGTGCGATACTGATTAGGGCGATGAGGAGTACAGCGAATCCTAGAAGATCTTTGTAGGAAAAGTATGGGTGGAAAGAGATTTTATCGGCGTCTGAGTTTAAACCTGCAGGGTTATTGGAGCCTGTTTCGTGGAGGAACAGGAGGTGGACGACAGTGGCGGCGGCAACAATAAATGGGAGTAAGAAATGGAAGGCGAAGAAGCGCGTAAGGGTGGCATTATCAACTGAGAAGCCTCCTCAGACTCATTGCACTAGGTCGGTGCCAATGTAGGGTACTGCAGATATAAGGTTGGTGATGACCGTTGCTCCTCAGAAGGACATTTGTCCTCATGGCAGAACGTACCCTACGAAAGCGGTAGCTATCACAAGCAGTAAGAGAACTACTCCGACGTTTCAGGTCTCTTTGTATAAGTAGGAGCCGTAGTATAAACCTCGGGCAATGTGTATGTAAATACAGATGAAAAAGAATGATGCTCCGTTAGCATGCATATTACGGATTAATCATCCGTAGTTGACGTCACGGCAGATATGGGTGACCGAAGAGAATGCTGTGGCGATGTCGGAGGTGTAATGTATTGCGAGAAATAAGCCGGTGAGGATTTGTGCGCCTAAACATAGTCCTAGAAGAGACCCGAAATTTCACATGATTGAGATATTGGATGGTGCTGGTAGGTCTACGAGGGCATCATTAGCGATTTTTAGGATGGGGTGGGTTTTCCGTAGGTTGGCCATTATAGGTTCTTGTAGTTGAATACAACGGTGGTTTTTCAAGCCATAGGTCCTGGTTAAAATCCTGGTGAGAATTATGACTTATTTGATGTCTTTACTGTTAGTAGGGTTGGTGTTTGGGTTGGTAGGGGTGGCTTCTAATCCTTCCCCTTATTTTGCGGCGTTGGGTTTAGTGGTTGTGGCTGGCATAAGTTGCGGGATTATATTGAGTTACGGGGGTCCTTTCCTGTCTTTAGTTTTATTTTTGATTTATTTAGGGGGGATGTTAGTTGTGTTTGCTTATTCTGCAGCGTTGGCTGCAGAGCCCTATCCTGAAAGTTGGGGTGATTGATCTGTGGGGGTTTATGGTTGCTTTTATTTAGGAGGGGTTGTAATTACGTCTTTATTGTTCTCAGGTGGGTGATTCGAGTACTCTTGGGTTCCAATTGATGAGCTTTTTGATTTTTCTGTTTTTCGGGGGGATATATCAGGAGTGGCCATAATGTATTCAGAAGGGGGTTGAATGTTAGTAATCAGTGCGTGGGTCCTTCTGCTGACTCTTTTTGTTGTGCTTGAGTTAACCCGAGGTTTAGCTCGAGGTGCATTACGGGTGGTTTAAATAAGAAGGGAGGATGCTAGGAAGAGTGTGAGAATGAACAGGGTTAGGAAAGTTTTGACGGCACCTTTTTGGGCGTTGCTTGTAGTAGTAATTATGGGCGAATTTAATGTGGCAGTGGCTTTGGGGCCCACCTTCTCTAATCAGGTTAGGTCAACGGTCTGTGATGCAATGTTTTGTCCAAGGAATAATAATGCTTTGGGGGGCATTCGGTGGACTACTGCAGGGAAGAACCCCAACATGTTGGAGAAAATATGGGTCTTAAGTTTAGGGGTGATGTTTTGCTGTCGTAAGGTGATGTGGGCGAGTTCGAGGGCTAGCAGGAGGCCTAAAACGGTGACGGCGAGGGCGGCTAATTTGATAGCAGGGGTTATAGTTATAACTGGGGATTTATTTGGTAATATGTTTGAGGTAATGATGAAACCTGCGATAATACTTCCTCATGCCAAACGCTTGATGGGGTTAATGACCAAGGAGTTATTCTCATTGATGGGTGAAAGGGTATTAAATCGGGGGTGGCCTATGACTACAAGGTAGGTCAGCCGGAGGCTGTAGATGGCGGTGAAAGAAGTGGCCAAAAGTGTAAGGAGGAGGGCTCAGGCGTTGATGTAGGAGGTGTTCAGTGCTTCGATAATAGCGTCTTTAGAGAAAAATCCGGCTAGGAAGGGTGTGCCCGTAAGAGCCAAGCTTCCCAAGGTGAGTGAAGAGGAAGTGAAGGGGGCAAGTCGATGTAAGCCCCCTATTTTTCGGATATCTTGCTCGTCGTTTAGGCTGTGAATAATGGACCCCGAGCATAGGAAAAGTATAGCTTTAAAAAAAGCGTGTGTACAGATGTGTAGAAAGGCTAGTTGGGGTTGGTTAAGGCCGATGGTTACTATTATTAGTCCCAGTTGACTTGATGTTGAAAAAGCTACAATCTTTTTGATATCGTTTTGTGTTAGAGCACATGTGGCAGTGAACAAGGTTGTTAGTGCCCCTAGGCAAAGGCAAAGAGACAGAGCTGTATTATTGTCCTCTATTAAAGGGCTTATTCGGACAAGAAGAAAAATACCTGCGACTACCATTGTGCTAGAGTGTAGTAGGGCAGATACCGGAGTAGGGCCCTCCATGGCTGAGGGGAGCCAGGGGTGTAGCCCGAATTGGGCGGATTTGCCTGTTGCTGCCAAAATTAAGCCAAGGAGGGGGAGGGTCAGATCTTCATTTTTTGCTGACGAGAACATTTGATGTATTTCTCATGAGTTTAGATTAGAAGCCATTCATGCTATGGCTAGGATCAAGCCAATGTCCCCGACACGGTTGTAAAGCACAGCTTGTAGGGCTGCTGTGTTAGCATCTGCTCGGCCGTATCATCATCCGATGAGAAGAAAGGACATAATGCCAACACCCTCCCACCCAATAAAAAGTTGGAATATATTATTTGCGGTGACTAGGATAATTATAGCTACTAAGAACATTAACAGGTATTTGAAGAAGCGGTCTATGTTTGTATCTGACGCTATATATCATAAGGCAAACTCCAGAATTGATCATGTGACGTAAAGGGCTACAGGAGTGAAGATAATGGAGTAGAAGTCGAATTTAAAGCTAATATTGATATCAAAGGTTAGCGAGTTTATTCATGACCATGAGGTGATAATTGTTTCGGTACCTTCATTGAGGAATAGGAATAAGGGCAGGAGACTAACAATGAATGCTGTTTTAACAGAGGTTTTAACATAGGTGGATGATCAGTTAGGGGGTAAAGGATGGGGAGTTAGTGTGTATAGGACGGGGGTGATGAGAAGGGCAAAGATGATAACAAGGGTTGAGGATATTAGTAAGGGGGAGAAGTGCATAGCTGGTGCTTGGATTTGCACCAAGAGTTTTGGTTCCTAAGACCAATGGATAACTACTATCCTTCACGAGCAGGCGAGTGAGCCCCAGAGTTTAACTGAGGAGGCATAAGTTAGCAGTTTTTGTTGTCTTCGGACCTCTCTCGGTGGACAAGGGGGGTTTAACCCCTATTTTTAGAATCACAATCTAATGTTTTGGTTAAACTATGTCTACAAAAAATTCAGCCTCATAATAACTCAGGTTTGAAAGTTAGTAGTAGGAGAGGGATTAGGTGAAGAGTAATGAGTAGGTGTTCTCGGGAGTGGGAGGGGTCTAGGAAGACTAGATGGTTGGTTAGTGGTCCTCGTTGTGTTATTAGGAAAAGGTAAAGGGAATAGCCTGCTGTAATGAGGGTGCCGGTGCCTGTGATGGCGATAGTTCAAGGGGACCAGTTAAAAAGCGAGGAGATGATAATTAGTTCTCCTATAAGGTTGGGCAAGGGGGGCAGAGCGAGGTTAGCTAGGCTGGCAATAAATCACCAGGTCGCTATTAGAGGGAGGACCATTTGCAATCCCCGGGCTAGCACTATGGTGCGGCTGTGTGTTCGCTCATAGTTTGTGTTAGCTAGGCAAAATAGAGCTGAGGAAGTTAGGCCATGGGCGATTATAAGAATTAGGGCCCCTGTGAAGCCTCAGGGCGTTTGGATGAGAATACCGGCGGCCACTAGGCCTATGTGACTGACTGAGGAGTAGGCAATTAGTGATTTTAAATCAGTTTGACGTAGGCAGATTGAACCCGTTATAATAATGCCCCATAGTGCTAAGGCGATAAAGGGGTAGCACAGTTCCTTACTTAGGGGTTCTAGGTTTGTTACTATGCGTATTATGCCGTACCCCCCTAGTTTTAAAAGGACTGCTGCTAGAACTATGGAGCCGGCGATAGGTGCTTCTACGTGAGCCTTGGGGAGCCAAAGATGTACTCCGTACAAAGGTATTTTTACTAAAAAGGCTAGTAAGCACCCAGCCCACCATAACTTGTCGCCAAGTGTGACAAGGTTGGTAGGGTTTGTGTACTGTATTGTAAGAAGGGACAATGTTCCAATGTTATTTTGGAGTAATAGCAAGGCGACTAGCAAAGGAAGAGACCCGGCAAGTGTATAAAATAAGAAGTAGGTGCCTGCGTTTAGGCGTTCTGCTTGGTTACCTCAGCGGGTGATAATGAGTAAAGTGGGGATTAAGGTGGCTTCAAATATAACGTAAAATAGGATTAATTCTGTGGCACTGAAGGCTATGATTAGGAAAACTTGTAGAAAGGTAAGGAGTGTAATATAAGTGCGTTGTCGGGTGATGGGTTCGTGGGCTGTGTGGTTTTGACTTGCTAAGATTATAAGGGGCAGAAGTCAGCAGGATAAAATAAGTAGAGGTGTTGATAAAGGATCTGTTGCTATCAGGGTGTTGATAGCAGATCAACCTGTTTCCGAGGACCATTTGGCTCACTGAAGGCTGAATAAGGCGATTAGTAGACTATGCATAAGGGCAAGTGGTCATAATCATTTCTTTGGTAGTAGCCAGGTTGTGGGGATTAGTAGGATTGTGGGGAGAAGAATTTTTAACATTGTAGGATATTTAGGGCTTGAAGGCAATCTGTGCCGTGGGTGCGGGAGGTTGCTACAAGTAAGGCTAGGCCTGCACTTGCTTCACATGCTGAGAAAGCTAAAAGGAGTATTGGGGAAGGCGAGAAGCTGGTCGAGCCAAGTTGTAAAGTTCATAAGGAAAGGGTTACGTAAAGGGCAAGCATTATACCTTCAAGGCAGAGGAGGGCTGAGAGTAGGTGTGTGCGATGGAAGGCCAAGCCTGCCAAACCTAGGATAAAGGCGGAGGAGAGGGTGAAATGTACTGGTGTCATTTGACGATCATGGAATTTAACCATGTGTTTTTGAGCCGAAATCAAATGTTTTAATTAGACTAATCGTCTACTCTGCTCATTCGAGACCCCCTTGGATTCATTCATAAACTAGTCCGAGGGTTAGTAAGATGAGGACTAATGAGGCTCACGTGAATGTGATAGTGGGCGGGGTAAGTTGTGTACCTCATGGGAGGGGGAGAAGTAGGGCAATCTCCAGGTCAAAAAGAAGGAATAAGATGGCGACAAGGAAAAAGCGAAGTGAGAAAGGGAGACGGGCTGATCCGAGAGGGTCAAAGCCGCATTCGTAAGGCGAGAGTTTCTCCGGGTCCGGGTTTATCAAAGGGAGTCAGAATGAAACAGCAGCTAGGATAATTGAGAGTGCTGTCGTAATAATTAAGATTGTGGTGAGTAAATTCATTATCTTTTCTTGGATTCTAACCAAGACCATGTAATTGGAAGTCACTTATACTATTTAGTACTAAAAAGATTATGATCCTCATCAATAAATGGAGACGTACAAGAAGAGTCAGACGACGTCCACAAAGTGTCAGTATCAGGCGGCGGCTTCGAAGCCAAAGTGATGTTCTGATGTAAAGTGGTATTGGATTTGTCGAATGAGGCATACTGCTAAGAAAGTTGAGCCAATAATTACGTGAAGTCCGTGAAAGCCCGTGGCTACGAAAAAGGTTGATCCGTAAACACCATCGGCGATGGTGAAAGGAGCTTCGTAATATTCCATAGCTTGAAGGAATGTAAAGTAAAAACCTAATAGGATGGTTAATGTTAGTGACTGAATAGCTTGTTTTCGTTCGCCCTCTATAATACTGTGGTGAGCTCAGGTGACTGTAACCCCTGAAGCTAGGAGAACGGCTGTGTTTAATAGTGGGACTTCAAAGGGGTCAAGTGTTGTGATCCCAGAGGGAGGTCAGCAGCCCCCTAGTTGGTAAGTGGGAGCTAAGCTCGAGTGGTAAAAGGCTCAGAAGAAACCTAAGAAGAAAAATACCTCAGAGGTGATAAACAAAATCATCCCGTAACGGAGGCCTTTTTGGACAGGGGGGGTGTGGTGGCCTTGAAAGGTCCCTTCTCGGATAACGTCTCGTCATCACTGAAGTATTGTAAGGAGGAGGATTATTAGGCCTAAAGTTATTAAGAGGGTGGAGTTGAAGTGGAATCAGATGGCTAGGCCAGATGTTATAAGAAGAGCTCCAATGGCGCCGGTTAGGGGTCAAGGGCTGGGGTCTACTATGTGGTATGCATGTGCTTGATGGGCCATTAGACGTTTTCTTGTAGGTATAGGCTTAGCAGAAGGACGAAGACATAAGCTTGAATAACAGCTACTGCGATTTCTAGAATAGTTAGGAGAAGAAGTAAACCTAAAGTCAGCAAGGCTACGGAAGGTATTATAGATGAAAGAACGAATACAGCGGTGGTAGTAAGTTGAATGAGGAGGTGGCCGGCTGTTAGGTTAGCAGTGAGTCGGACGCCTAGGGCGAGAGGGCGGATGAAGAGGCTGATTGTTTCGATGATAATTAAGACAGGGATCAGAGGAGTAGGGGTGCCTTCAGGAAGAAGGTGGGCTAGTGAGTGCGTGGGTTGGTTTCGTATTCCTACAATCACAGTTGCTAGTCAAAGAGGGACCGCCAGGCCAAGATTTAAGGAGAGTTGGGTTGTTGGCGTAAAAGTGTACGGGAGTAGGCCGAGTGTATTAATGGAGATCAGGAAGACCATTAAAGAGGCGAATATAAGGGCTCATTTGTGTCCGCCAAGGTTAACGGGGAGTAATAACTGATGGGTGAACCGGCTGACAAACCAATTTTGAAGGGTGAGCAGACGGTTGTTGGACCATCGAGAGGAGGCGGTGGGGAATAAAATTCAGGGGAGTGTGAGGGCTAGTGCTATTAGGGGGATGCCTAATAAAGTAGGGCTTATAAATTGGTCAAATAGGCTTAGTGTCATCGTCAGGCTCAGGGGGTTATTTTAGGGGTTTCAGTACTTTGAGGGTTGGGGTCATTAGGGCTTTTGTGAGATGCCACTTTGGGTGGAATAATTGTAGTGAAAACAAGTCACGAAAACATTAGAATTATAAGTCAGGGCGAGGGGTTTAACTGGGGCATGTCACTAAGGGTGGTCAGGAGTCACCGATTTTTAGCTTAAAAGGCTAACGCTTCTACCTGTCTTAGCTTCTTAGTGAGGCGTCTTCGAGTATTAGTAGAGATCAGTCTTCGAAGTGTTCAAGAGGGACTGCTTCTACTACAATAGGTATAAAACTGTGGTTAGCTCCGCAAATTTCAGAACACTGACCGTAAAAGACACCAGGATGTGATGTGATAAAAGCTGTCTGATTTAGTCGGCCAGGGACTGCATCTATTTTGACCCCTAGGGATGGGACCGCTCACGAGTGAAGTACATCTTTTGCGGAGACTAAAATCCGAATTGGGGATTCTACGGGAATGACCATTCGGTGGTCGGTTTCAAGTAGACGGAATTGACCAGGGGAGAGGTCATTAGTAGGGATCATGTAGGAGTCGAATCGTAGTTTTTCGTAATCTGTGTACTCGTAACTTCAATACCATTGATGTCCTACTGCTTTGATTGTAAGGTGTGGGTCATTCACTTCGTCTATAAGGTAAAGAATGCGGAGGGAGGGTAGAGCAATGAGAATAAGAATAATTGCAGGGAGTACGGTTCAAATGATTTCAATTTCTTGGGAATCGAGTAGGAATTTGTTTGTTAATTTTGTGGTTACTATGGCCACAATAATGTAAAGGACTAATGTGCTGATAAGAAAAACGATTATTAAGGCGTGGTCGTGGAAGTGAAGGAGTTCTTCCATTACGGGTGATGCTGCGTCTTGAAAACCTAGTTGTGAGGGGTAAGCCATATTTAAGATGTGCGAGGGTTTAACTCACAATTCTGTCTTGACAAGGCAGTGTAATGTTTTACTAACATCTTATTAAGAAAGTGGCAGATAGGTTATGTGAGTGGCTTGAAACCATTCTAAGGGGGTTCGATTCCCTCCTTTCTCGTTAATTATGCCGGACTTGTACGAAAGCAGGTTGCTCGAAAGTGTGGTAAGGAGGGGGCGATCCGTGGAGTCATTCGACGTTCGTCGAAGTCAGTTCTACGGACAATACTTCTCGTTTGGCAGCAAATGCTTCTCAGATAATGAACAAGAACATAATGACAGCAATTAGAGAGACTAGTGATCCGATAGAGGAGATGCTATTTCAGAGTGTGTATGCATCTGGGTAGTCGGAGTATCGTCGGGGTATCCCGGCAAGGCCTAAGAAATGTTGAGGGAAAAAGGTTAGATTCACGCCTGTGAATATTACCCCAAAATGGATTTTTGATCAAGTGTCATGCAGAGTGTAGCCAGTGAATAAAGGGAACCAGTGGACAAATCCTGCCATAATGGCGAACACAGCACCCATAGATAAAACGTAGTGAAAGTGGGCTACCACGTAGTAAGTATCATGGAGGACAATATCAAGTGAAGAATTAGCTAAAACAATTCCGGTCAGGCCACCTACTGTAAAGAGGAAAATAAAGCCCAGGGCTCAGAGTAGAGGGGTTTCTCATTTAATCACTCCTCCATGAAGGGTAGCTAATCAGCTGAAGACTTTTACACCGGTGGGGATGGCAATAATTATAGTAGCTGAGGTAAAATAAGCACGTGTGTCTACATCTATTCCTACTGTAAACATGTGATGGGCTCACACAATAAAACCTAGTAGGCCAATAGCCATCATGGCCCAAACCATTCCTATGTACCCAAAAGGTTCTTTTTTCCCTGAGTAATAGGCTACAATGTGTGAAATCATGCCAAAGCCGGGTAAGATAAGAATGTAGACTTCGGGGTGACCGAAAAATCAGAAGAGATGTTGGTAGAGAATAGGGTCCCCACCCCCTGCAGGGTCGAAGAAAGTTGTGTTTAAATTTCGGTCAGTTAAAAGCATAGTAATGCCGGCTGCTAAGACAGGCAGGGAGAGGAGGAGTAAGACGGCAGTGATTAACACAGCTCAGACAAATAGGGGCGTTTGGTATTGGGAGATTGAGGGGGGTTTCATATTAATAATAGTGGTGATGAAGTTAATAGCCCCTAAAATTGAGGATACACCTGCTAAGTGTAGGGAGAAGATTGTTAGATCTACAGAAGCTCCCTGATGGGCTAAATTACCTGAGAGAGGGGGGTAAACAGTTCACCCTGTGCCTGCACCCGCCTCTACCCCTGAAGAAGCAAGAAGGAGTAAGAAGGAGGGAGGCAGCAGTCAGAAACTCATGTTATTCATTCGGGGGAATGCTATGTCAGGGGCCCCAATCATTAGGGGCACTAATCAGTTGCCGAAACCTCCAATCATGATAGGCATGACTATGAAAAAAATCATAACAAAAGCATGGGCTGTAACGATTACATTGTAAATCTGGTCGTCACCAAGAAGGGCCCCTGGTTGACTAAGTTCTGCTCGGATTAGAAGGCTAAGTGCGGTGCCCACTATTCCGGCTCATGCACCAAATACTAGATATAGGGTGCCGATGTCTTTATGGTTAGTTGAAAAAAATCAGCGCGTGATTGCCACAGGTAGGGTGGCTGAGTAAGCGGTGGATTGTAGACCCACATACAGGGGTTTGAGCCCCCTTCTTGCCAAGCCCTGAGGTGTTGACACGTTAGATTGCAAATCTTAAGTAGTCGGTTAACGCCGGCCGGGGCTTTCCCCCGCCTTTTCCGCCTTTTCGAAAGGCGGGGGAAAGTAGATAGATGCTCGCTGGTTAGAGCACTTAGCTGTTAACTAGGAACTTGAAGGATCGAGGCCTTCCTATCTAGTAAGGCTTTAGCTTAATTAAAGTGTCTGCTTTGCATGCAGAAGATGTGGGTTAAATCCCTGCAAGTTTTACAAGGGCTAGAGGGTTTTCACCTCTGCTTGGGGCTTTGAAGGCCCCGGGTCTTCTAACCTAAGTCCTTAGCTCACTAGTGCTGTTATTGCTGGGAGGAGGGGGAGAAGTATCAGAGCCAGTATGGTTGAGAGGCTGAGGGGGAGAGCAGGTTGGGTTGAGTTAAATCGCCATTGGTTAGAAGCAGAGATGGTGTTAGGGGACAAGGTTAATGTCATGGCGTAAGATAGGCGGAGGTAGAAGAATAGGCTGAGGAGGGCCGACAGGGCTGCTAGGGTTGCGAGGGGGGCAAGGTCTTGTTTGGTTAATTCTGAGAGGATTATTCATTTAGGGCCAAAACCAGTGAGTGGGGGAAGGCCTGCTAAGGATAGCATAACTAGAGGGGTGAGGGCGGTTAGGATGGGGGATTTGAATCATGAGGTTGCTAGTGAGTTAATAGATGTGGCTTTATTAAAGTTTAGTAAGCTAAAGGCGGCTAATGTTATTAGGATATAAGTTAGCAGGGCGAGCAGGGTTAAAGAGGGGGAGTATTGCACAACCAAAGCTATTCACCCGAGATGGGCAATAGATGAGTAAGCTAAGATTTTGCGGATTTGGGTTTGGTTTAAACCACCTCATCCCCCAACAAGGGTGGAGAGAATCGCCAAAGTAGAGATAATAATTGTGTGTTGTGATGTTAGTTGGAGAAGTAGGGCAAAAGGGGCTAATTTCTGTCAAGTGGACATGATAAGCCCAGTGGTTAAGTCAAGTCCCTGAAGTACTTCAGGGAGTCACGTGTGAAGGGGGGCTAGGCCGAGCTTGAGTGCTAGAGCTAGGGTAATAATGGTGAGGGGGAGGGGGTCCGAGAGGTCATTAATGTTTCACTGTCCTGTTATTCAGGCATTTATTGAGCTGGCAAAAAGGATTATTGCCGCTGCAGTTGCTTGGGTGAGAAAATACTTGGTGGAGGCTTCAACTGATCGGGGGTGGTGGTGTTGAGCCATCAGTGGGATAATGGCGAGGGTGTTAATTTCTAGTCCTATTCAGGCCAGCAGCCAGTGGGAGCTTATAAAGGTAATAGTGGTGCCAAGGCCAAGGCCAAACAAGAAGATAGGGAGGATGTAAGGGTTCATTAGTAAAGGAAGGGTTTTAACCTGCATTTTTGGGGTATGGGCCCAAAAGCTTATTTAGCTGACTTTACTTTAGGAAGTGGTGTAATGGAAGCACAAAGAGTTTTGATCTCTTTAGCAGGGTTCGAGCCCCTTCTTTCTAAGAAGTCGGGGGGAGTTTAACCCCCATATTTCACTCTATCAAAGTGGCCCTTTAATTCAGGCACGGCTTCTATTATATTTGTGGGGGGAGACCAGCAAGTGCGATTGGGAGGGAAAGATGTCAGATAACTAAAGAAAGGGTTAAAGGCAAGAAATTCTTTCAGATAAGGTGCATTAGTTGGTCATATCGGAACCGAGGGTAAGAGGCTCGGACCCAGAGGAACAGGACGGATAAGAGAGTTGCTTTAATTATCAGGCTTGTTGTTGTCAGATGTGGGAGGGATGGAATATGGGATGCTCCTAAAAAGAGGGTGGCAGATAAAGTGTTTATTAAAAGGATGTTAGCATATTCTGCCAGGAAGAATAGAGCAAAGGGGCCACCTGCATATTCTACATTAAAGCCGGATACAAGTTCGGATTCACCTTCTGTGAGGTCGAATGGCGCTCGGTTCGTCTCGGCAAGGGTTGAAATATACCACATTGCTGCAAGGGGTCAGGCTGGAATAATTAGCCAGATGGCTTCTTGTGTAATGCCAAATGCTTGGAGGGTAAAGTTGCCCGTGAAAACAATTGATGCTAGCAAGATTAAGCCTAGGCTAACTTCATATGAAATAGTTTGGGCGACTGCTCGAAGAGCCCCGATTAGTGCGTATTTTGAGTTTGATGCTCAGCCGGAGCCAAGAATGGAGTAAACAGCGAGGCTCGAGAGGGCAAGGATGAAAAGGATGCTTAAGTTAACATCAACAACGGGATGGGGTAGAGGTAGGGGGGCTCATAGTGTGAGGGCTAAGGTTAAGGCGAGCATAGGGGTGACTAGAAATAGGATAGGTGAAGCTGTGGAGGGGCGTACGGGTTCTTTGATGAATAGTTTCACACCATCAGCAATTGGTTGAAGCAGGCCGTAGGGTCCTACGATGTTTGGTCCTTTACGAAGCTGCATATACCCTAAGACTTTACGTTCAATAAGAGTCAGAAATGCAACTGCTAGCAGGACAGGGACGATAAAAGCTAAGGGGTTGATAATATGTGTAAAGAGTACAGGAATCATAGTTAGGAAGAGGATTTGAACCTCTGTTAAAAGGGCTTAGGTCTTTTGCATGTCCATGTTCTGCCATCCTAGCATGCAGTTATTTACTGGTGTGTTTTGAGCCCCCTTATCCGTTTAAGATATTTCAACGGGTGGAGGGAGGGCTTGTCTTAGGCATGGGCCCTCTCTTCTCGGTCCTTTCGTACTAGAAAAAAGGGCACTATAGATAGAAACTGACCTGGATTACTCCGGTCTGAACTCAGATCACGTAGGGTTTTAATCGTTGAACAAACGAACCCTTAATAGCGGCTACACCATTAGGATACCCTGATCCAACATCGAGGTCGTAAACCCCCTTGTCGATAGGGACTCTTGAAGGGGATTGCGCTGTTATCCCTGGGGTAACTCGGTTCGTTGATCGGCTGTGCCGGATCTTTAGGTCAAAATTTTTGTTTCTTTGAACTGTCGTTCTAGGTTTTAAGGTAATTCCTCAATCCTCATGGAGGTTGTCTTTTACTCCGCGGTCGCCCCAACCGAAAACATTGGGGGGAGTGTGAATTTGTTTGTGTCCTGTTTAGGTTTACTACATAAAATCCCCCTATTGTCTGAAGCTCCACAGGGTCTTCTCGTCTTATATTAATATCCCCGCTTCTGCACGGGGAGATCAATTTCATTGACCAGGTAAAGGAGACAGTTAAGCCCTCGTTATGCCATTCATACAGGTCTCTATTTAAAAGACAAGTGATTGCGCTACCTTTGCACGGTCAAAATACCGCGGCCGTTGAACACATAGTCACAGGGCAGGCGGGACCTCTTATACGGAGGATGCAAGAGGCGGTGTTTTTGGTAAACAGGCGAGGCTTGGGGTTGCCGAGTTCCTTCTTTTCCTTTAAGTCTTTCCCTATCAGCGCTCCAGTGTGGGGTTAACGGCGGGTTGGTGCTTGTTTTTCTTGTGTTATAATTAATATGCAATACCCTCTTAAATTTGGGGCCGTTAATTTTCGGTGGGGGTTCGTTCCGAGGTACACTTGGGCAGGGAGAGAGGCATCTCTCTTATTACTCATATTAGCATTATCGCTCCTAAGAGTTTAGGAAGGCCTGGTGGGTTAAGGGGATAAAGAGTTTTTGGCGGTATATGTGATTATTAAGTGCTTGAGCTTTAACGCTTTCTACTTAGATGGCTGCTTTTAAGCCCACTAAAACACTTAGGTCTTTAAAATTTTGGTCTTTAACCTCCTAAGGAAAGTTGTTTCTTAGATCAAACAAGCTGTACCTTATTTGATTAGCTCTGATTACTCACATTCATCTTGTCAAGAGAGTCGGTTATGGAAGAGGGGAGATAATCAGGCTGAGCTTCTACTCATTTCCCAGGCAACCAGCTATAACTAGGCTCGGTTGGTTTATCACCTCTACTCGGAAGTCTTCCCAATCTTTTGCCACAGATATGGGTTGGCTCATTTATTAGCTGCTTCGGAGTAGCTCGCTTAGTTTCGGGGTGTCAAACTAAAGGGCTCTTTGCTTGACGGTTACTTGCTAAAACATGATGCAAAAGGTACGAGGGCAAACCTCTGCTTTTCTGTACTTAACTGATTTGTTTCATTTCTCTTTCATTTTTCCCTTGCGGTACTAGTTCTGTTGCTCCTTGTTCCTTTTTCGTCTCCCGTACTAAGGCGGAAAAATGGTTTGTTACTTGTTTTTATGTGAATAGGGGTTTATAAATATTTAAAAGTTGGTTTTGGATGGTGGGCTAGTTTTGTGGTGTCAAGGCAGTCCAAGTTGCATGGACAATTTCTCGGTGTAAGGGAGATGCTTTACTAATTAAGCTATGCTTTGGTATTCCAAGTGCACCTTCCGGTACACTTACCATGTTACGACTTGCCTCCCCTTAATTTTTCGGGTGTTTTACTTAATTTAATGAGATACTAGGGGAGAGTGACGGGCGGTGTGTGCGCGCTTCAGAGCCTGTTTCAGAAGGACTCTCTATTTCCTTCTTACTGCTAAATCCTCCTTCAGATTCATTTTTTCAATTAATCATCCGTGTTTATCGGTTGATAAATGTAGCCCATTTCTTCCCCTGCTATTCACTACACCTCGACCTGACGTTTTGGGTTGTACCAATCTTGCTCACTTAGAATCTCTCACAAGGTAAGCTGACGACGGCGGTATATAGGCGGGTATGACAAAGCAGGGTGAGGTTGAACGGGGGTTATCAGTTCTAGAACAGGCTCCTCTAGGTGGGTCTAAAGCACCGCCAAGTCCTTTGGGTTTCAAGCTAGTGCTTGTAGTTCCCTGGCGGATTGCGAGTAAATTGCCATCGGTGTTTACGGTTATGCATAGTGGGGTATCTAATCCCAGTTTGTTCCATAACTTTCGTGGAGTCAGGATATTAAAGCCACTTTCGTAGAAGATTTTCATACTTTCGAATGCGTATAACAGCTTGGAAAATGTTTGGCTTTAGTTTAAAGACCACCTAACCACTCTTTACGCCGGTTTCTGTCAGCTTGGGCCTCTCGTATAACCGCGGTGGCTGGCACGAGTTTTACCGGCCCTGCTTAGCTTTAACTAAGTCGAGTTTGCACTCATGGCTTAATGTTTATCACTGCTGAGTTCCCTTGGGGGTGTGGCTAAGCAAGGTGTTATGGGCTACAAAAGCGTGCCTGATACCGGCTCCTTGATCTCATAAGAGGGTTAAGGGCATCCTCACAGGGGTGCGGATACTTGCATGTGTAAGTATAGCTAAAGGGGACAGTAAAGTTAGGACCAGGCCTTTGTGCTCTTGGAATTTCCTATGATCCATTATAACATCTTCAGTGTTACGCTTTAGTTTTAAGCTACAATAG